AGGCGATCGGAAAATAAAGAAATGATTAATATATTCAAGATAATTATGTATTTACAAAATAGCGTCTCAATTCATCCTATTTCACCAGATCCGGGATGTGATATGGTTCTGAAGGATGAACCGGATATGGACAGTTCCGATAAGATTTCATTCTTGAACAAAAATTCATTTTTTGACTTATTTAATCTATTCCATGATCGAAACAGTGGGGGATACACATTACACCACGATTTTGAATCTGAAGAGAGATTTCAAGAAATGGCAGATCTATTCACTCTATCAATAACCAAGCCGGATCTGGTGTATCATAAGGGCTTTGCCTTTTCTATTGATTCCTGCGGATTGGATCAAAAACAATTCTTGAATGAGGTATTCAACTCCAGGGATGAATCGAAAAAGAAATCTTTATTGATTCTACCTCCTATTTTTTATGAAGAGAATGCATTTTTTTATTTTTATCGAAGGATCCGAAAAAAAGGGGTTCGGATCTCTTGCGGGAATTATTTGGAAGATAGAAAACAAAAAAGAGTGGTATTTGCTAGTAACAACAAAATGGAGGCAGTCAATCAAAATCAATATATATTGATCCGAAATCTGATTCAAATCCAATATAGCACCTATGGGTACATAAGAAATGTATTGAATCGATTCTTTTTAATGAATCGATCCGATCGCAGCTTCGAATATGGAATTAAAAGGGATCAAATAGGAAACGATACTCTGAATCATAGAACTATAAGGAAATATACGATCAACCAACATTTATCGAATTTGAAAAAGAGCCAGAAGAAAAGGTTCGATCCTCTTATTTTTCTTTCTCGAACCGAGAGATTCATGAATCAGGATCCTGATGCGTATAGATACAAATGGTTCAACGGGAGCAAGAATTTCCAGGAACATTTAGTTTCTGAGCAGAGGAGCCGTTTTCAAGTAGTGTTCGGTCGATTACGTATTAATAAATATTCGATTGATTGGTCTGAGGTTATCGACAAAAAAGATTTGTCTAAGTCACTTCGTTTCTTTTTGTCCAAGTCACTTCGTTTCTTTTTGTCCAAGTTGCTTCTCTTTGTGTCTAATCCCTTTGTGAGTTTTGGGAATATCCCCATTCATAGGTCCGAGATCCACATTTCGGAACTGAAAGGTCCGAATGATCAACTCTACAATCCGTTGTTAGAATCAATAGGTCTTCAAATCGTTCATTTGAAAAAATTAAAAGCCTTCTTATTGAATGATCATGATACTTTCCAAAAATCGAAATTATTGATCAATGGAAGAACAATATCACCATTTTTGTTCAATAAGATACCAAAGTGGATGATTGACTCATTCGATACTAGAAAGAATCACAGGAATGGTAACACGGATTCCTATTTCTCAATGATATCCCAGGATCAAAACAATTGGCTGAATCCCGTAAAACCATTTCATAGAAGTTCTTTGCTATCTTCTTTTTATAAAGCAAATCGACTTCGATTCTTGAATAATCCACATTACTTCTGCTTCTATTGTAACAAAAGATTCCCTTTTTATATCGAAAAGGCCCGTATCAATAATTATGATTTTACGTATAGACAATTCCTCGATATCTTGTTCAGTCGCAACAAAATATTTGCTTTGTGTGTCGGTAAAAAAAAACATGTTTTTTTGGAGAGAGATACTATTTTACCAATCGAGTCACAGGTATCTAACATATTCATACCTAACGATTTTACAATTCGATCCGATCTATTCGTTCGTAGAACTTTTGACTCGATCACAGACATTTCTGGAACACCTCTAACAGAGGGACAAAGAGTCCATTTTGAAAGAACGTTTTATCAACCTCTTTCAGATATGAATCTATCTGATTCAGAAAGGACAAACTTGCATCAGTATCTCAATTTCAATTCAAACATGGGTTTGATTTACACTCCATGTTCTGAGAAATATTTACCACCGGAAAAGAGGAAAAAACGGAGTCTTTGTCTAAAGAAATGCGTTGAGAAAGGGCAGATGTATAGAACCTTTCAACGAGATAGCGCTTTTTCAATTCGCTCAAAATGGAATCTATTCAAAACATATATGCCATGGTTCCTTACTTCGACAGGGTACAAATATCTAAATTTTCTATTTTTCGATACTTTTTCAGACCTATTGCCGATACTAAGTAGCAGTCCAAAATTTGTATCTATTTTTCATGATATTATGCACGGATCAGAAATATTATGGCTAATTCTTCAGAAAAAAGTGTGTCTTGCACAATGGAATTTGATAAGTGAGATTTCGAACAAGTGTTTACATAATCTTCTTCTTCTGTCCGAAGAAATGATTCATCGAAATAATGAGTCACCATTGATATGGACACATCTGGTATCGCCAAATGTTTGTGAGTTCTTCTATTCAATCCTTTTTCTTCTTCTTGTTGCTGGATATCTCGTTTATACACATCTTCTCCTTGTTTTCCGAGTCTCTAGTAAGTTACAGACAGAGTTCGAAGAGGTCAAATCTTTGATGACTCCATCATACATGATTGAGTTGCAAAAACTTCTGGATAGGTATCCTATATCGGAATCGAATTTATTCTGGTTAAAGAATCTCTTTCTGGTTGCTCTGGAACAATTAGGAAATTGCATAAAAGAAATATTGGATACCGCTTATGGGGTCAAATCAATACGTTCTAATAAAAAATATTTGAGTATTAATCTCATCGATCTCATAAGTATCATACCAAATCCCATCAATCGAATCACTTTTTCGAGAAATACGAGACATCTAAGTCATACAAGTAAAGAGATCTATTCATTGATAAGAAAAAGAAAAAGGGTGAACGGTGATTGGATTGACGATAAAATCGAATCACTGCTCGCGAGCAGTGATTGGATTGATGAAAACGAAAGAGACTTTTTGGTTCAGTTATCCACTTTAACGAGAGAAAAAAGGGTTGATCAAATTCTATTGAGTCTGACTCATAGTGATCGTTTATTAAAGAATGACTCTGGTTATCAAATGATTGAACAACCGGGAGCAATTTACTTACGATACTTAGTTGACATTCATAAAAAGTATCTAATGAATTATGAGTTCAATACATCTTGTTTAGCAGAAAGACGGGTATTCCTTGCTCATTATCAGACAATAACTTATTCACAAACCTCGTGTGGGGCTAATAGGTTTCATTTACCATCTCATGGAAAACCCTTTTCGCTCCGCTTAGCCTTATCCCTCTCTAGGGGTATTTTAGTGATAGGTTCGATAGGAACTGGACGATCCTATTTGGTCAAATACCTAGCGACAAACTCCTATGTTCCTTTTATTACGGTATTTTTGAACAAGTTCGCGGATAACATTAAAGGTTTTCTTATTGATCCTGGTGACGATAGTGATAGTGATAGTGATGCTTTTGACAATAGTGATGCTATTGACGATATTGATGCTAGTGACTATATTGATGCTTTTGACGATATTGATGCTAGTGACGATATCGATCGTGACCTTGATACGGAGCTGCTAACTATGATGGATGAGCTAACTATGGATATGGATATTATGCCGCCGGGAACCGACCCATTTTATATCACCCTTCAATTCGAAGTAGCAAAAGCAATGTCTCCTTGCATAATATGGATTCCAAACATTCATGATCTGGATGTGGAGGCGTCGAATTACTTATCCCTCGGCCTATTAGTGAACTATCTCTCCAGGGATTGTGAAAGATGGTCCACTAGAAATATTCTTGTTATTGCTTCGACTCATATTCCTCAAAAAGTGGATCCCGCTCTAATAGCTCCGAATAAATTAAATACATGTATTAAGATACGAAGGCTTCTTATTCCACAACAACGAAAGCACTTTTTCACTCTTTCATATACTAGGGGATTTCAATTGGAAAAGAAAATGTTCCATACTAATGGATTCGGGTCCATAACCATGGGTTCCAATGTACGAGATCTTGGAGCACTTAATAATGAGGTCCTATCGATTAGTCTTACACGGAAGAAATCAATTATAGACACTAATACAATTAGATCCGCTCTTCATAGACAAACTTGGTGTTTTCGATCCCGGGTAAGATCGGTTCAGGATCATGGGATCTTTTTCTATCAGATAGGAAGGGCTGTTGCACAAAATGTACTTCTAAGTAATTGCCCTATAGATCCTATATCTATCTATATGAAGAAGAAATCATGTAACGAGGGGGATTCTTCTTTGTCCAGCTGGTACTTCGACCTTGGAACGAGCATGAAGAAATTAACGATACTTCTTTATCTTTTGAGTTGTTCTGCCGGATCGGTCGCTCAAGATCTTTGGTCTCTACCCGGACCCGATGGAAAAAAGGGGAGCCCTTCTTATGGACTCGTTGAGAATGATTCTAATCTAGTTCATGTTCTATTAAAAGTCGAAGGCGCTCTGGTGGGATCCTCACGGACAGAAAAAGATTGCAGTCAGTTTGATAATGATCGAGTGACATTGTTTCTTCGGCCCGAACTAAGGAATCCCTTAGATATGATGCAAAGTGGATCTTGTTCTATCCTTGATCATATCCATGAAATAGACAAATCAGAATTGGAAAAAGAGGAGGGAGACCTCGATCCGCAACAGATAGAGAGGGATTTATTAAATTCCATAGTTTGGGCTCCTAGAATATGGACCCCCCGGAGCTTTCTATTTTATTGTATCGAAAGTCCCAATTCATTGGGATTTCCTTATTGGGCCGGGTCATTTCGGTTTCGGGGCAGGCGTTTTGATGAAGAGTATGAGTATGGTCACGAGGATGACTATGAGTATGATGAAGAGGATGAGTATGATGAAGAGGATGAGCTTCAAGAGAATGATTCGGAGTTCTTGCAGAGTGGAACCATGCAGTACCAGACACGAGATAGATCTTCCAAAGAGCAGGGCTTTTTTCAAATAAGCCAATTCATTTGGGACCCTGGAGATCCACTCTTTTTCCTATCCAAAGATCAGCCCTTTGGATCTGTGTTTTCACATCGAGAATTCTTTGCAGATGAAGAGATGCCAAA